ATAAAGGATAAAGAGAGATTCTGGTTTGAAAAACCTCTTGTAACTATTCTTTTCGACTATAAACGATTCCATCGTCCATTCCGATATATAAAAAACGACCGATTTGAGAATTCTGTAAAAAATGAAATGTCACAATCTTTTTTTCATACATGTAAAAGTGATGGAAAAGAAAGGATATCCTTCACGCATCCGCCAAGTTTGTCAACTTTTTTGAAAATAATAGAAAGAAAGATGTCTTTGTTTACAATAAAAAAAATCTCCTATAATGAATTGTATAATCATTGGAGTTATGCCAATGAACAAAAAAAGAACAACATAAGCAAAAAATTCATACATAGAATAGAAACTTACGATAAGAGATTCCTTGCTCTGGAGGTACTCGAAAAAAGAATTAGATTGTGTAATAATGAGACTAAAAAAGAATATTTCCCCACAATATCTGATCCTTTATTGAACGGACCCTATCGCGGACAAATCAAAAATTTTTTTTTATTCTCAATCCTAAAAACTTCTGTAAAAAATTGCATGGAGACAATTGGAGTAAATAAGATTCATGGCATCCTTCTTACTAAGAATTACCCGGAATTTGATCGGAACGTGGATCTATTTGATCGAAAACCATTATCAACAGAAATCGGGTATTTATTAAACATAATAAGTAAGGTTGCAGGAAAATCAATATCCAATTTGAATGGTAAAGGGCTTTTTTTATTTCCTGAAAACAAACAAGTAAGAATTTATTCAGAAGATCGAATAAAAATTTTAAACTTTTTATTCGATCAAGTTATAACTGATCTCAAGGATAAAACAATTAGACAAAAGGATATTGGAATAAAAGAAATAACTAAAGAAGTTCCTCAATGGTCATACAAATTAATCGACGAGTTGGAACAACAGGAAGGAGAAAAAGAAGAAAATGTGGTACAAGATCATGAAATTCGTTCAAGAAAATCCAAACGTGTCGTGATTTTTACTGATACTCCGCAAAATACCGATCCTTATACTAATACCAAAGATACTGATAATCCTGATAAAGCTGACGAGGTAGCTTTAATACGTTATTCACAACAATCGGATTTTCGTCGAGATATAATAAAAGGGTCTATCCGAGCTCAAAGGCGTAAAACAGTTATTTGGGAACTTTTTGAAGCAAATGTACATTCACCCCTGTTTTTGGATAGACTAGACAACCCCCCTTTTTTTTCATTTGATATCCCCGAGCTGATGAAAATCATTTTTCTAAATTTGATTTGGAAAAAAAAAGAATTCAAAATTTCGGATTATACAGAGGAAAAGAAAAAAGAAAGTGAGAAAACGGAAGAGGACAAAAGCGAAAAATACAAAAGAGAGGAGAAAGTTCGTATAGAAATAGGGGAAGCCTGGGATAGCATTATATTTGCTCAAGTAATAAGAGGTTCTTTATTAGTAATACAATCGATTCTTAGAAAATATATTCTATTACCTTCATTGATAATAGCTAAAAATATGGTTCGTATACTATTATTTCAATTTCCCGAATGTTACGAGGATTTAAAGGATTGGAAAAAGGAAATGCATGTTAAATGCACCTATAACGGAGTTCAATTATCAGAAAAAGAATTTCCGAAAAACTGGTTAACAGACGGTATTCAGATAAAGATCCTATTTCCTTTTCGTTTGAAACCTTGGCACAGATCTAAGTTACGATCCCCTCATAAAGATCAAATTAAAAAGAACGGGAAAGGGCAAAAAAATGATTTTTGTTTTTTAACAGTTTGGGGAATGGAAGCTGAACTGCCTTTTGGTTCTCCCCGAAACCGATTTTCCATTTTTGAACCCGTTTTTAAAGGACTCGAAAAAAAAAAATTAAAATTAAAAAAAAAGCTTTTTCTAGTTCTAAGAGTTTTAAAAGAAAAAACAAAATTTTTTCTAAATGTAGCAAAAGAAACAAAAAAAGGGGTCATCAAAGTCATTCTATTTCTAAAAAAAATAAAAAAAGAGCTCTCAAAAAGAAATCTCTTATTTGGATTGAAAAAAATAGATTTATATGAATTAAGTCAAACTAAAAAAGAAAAAAATTCGATAATTCATAATCGAATGATTCAAGAATCGTCCATTAAAATTCGATCTATGGATTGGTCAACTTCTTCATTGACTGAAAAAAAAATGAAAGATCTGGTTAATAGAACAAACACAATCATAAATAAAATAGAAAAAATGAAAAAAGACAAGAAAAGAGGGTTTATAACCCCAGAGATAAATATTAACCCTAACAAACTAAGTTATGAAGATAAAGGATTAGAATCACCAAAAAATATTTGGCAGATATTAAAACGAAAAAATCTTCGATTGCTTCGTAAATCACATTTTTTTGTAAAATTCTTTATTGAAAAGCTATACATAGATACCTTTCTATGTATCATTAATATACCTAGAATCAATGCACAGCTTTTTCTTGAATTAACAAAAAAAATGATTAATAAATACATTTACAATAATGAAGCAAATCGAGAAAGAATTGATAAAACAAATCAAAGTATAATTAACTTTTGCTTGACTATAAAAAAGTCACGTTGTATTATTAATAAGAATTCAAAGATTTTTGGGGACTTAGCTTACTTGTCACAAGCATATGTATTCTATAAATTATCACAAACTCAAGTCAGTAACCTAGATAAGTTAAGATCTGTCTTTAAATATTACGGAACATATTTTTTTCTTAAAAATGAAATAAAAGAGTATTTTGTTGGAACGCAAGGAATATTTGATTCCGAATTACGACATAAAAACCCTCGAAATTTTAGAATTAATGAATTGAAAAACTGGCTAAGGGGTCATTATCAATATCAATATGATTTATCTCAGCTTAAATGGTCTAGATTAGTACCACAAAAATGGCGAACTAGGATCAATCAATGCCGTATGACTAAAAATGAAAATTTCAACAAATGTGATTCATATGAATATGAAAAAAACCGATTTATTCATTATGAAAAAGAAAAATATTTTGAAATAGCCTCGTTGCCAAATCAAAAAGAAAATTTGACAAAACAATATGGATATGATCGTGTATCGTATAAATCTATTAATTATGAAAATAAGAAAGACTCATATATTTATAGATTACCATTACAAGTAAATAATAACCAAGAGATTTCTTATAATTACAATACAACTAAACACAAATTTTTTGATATGATGGGAGGTATCCTTATCAAGAATTATCTCGTCGAAGATGATAGTATAGATATAGAAAAAAATTCAGATAGAAAATATTTTGATTGGAAGATTCTCAATTTTTGTCTTAGAAAGAAGATCGATATTAAGGCCTGGGCCGATATCGATACCGTCAGGAATAAAAATACTAAGACTGGGTTTAATAATTATCAAATAATCGATAAAATGGATAAGAAAGGCCTTTTTTATCTCACGATTCATCAAGATCAGAAAATGAACCCATCCAATCAAAAAGGTTTTTTTTTTGATTGGATGGGAATGAATGAAGAAATACTAAGTAATCCAATATCGAATCTAGAACTTTGGTTCTTCCCAGAATTTCCGATACTTTATAATACATATAAGATTCAACCGTGGGGCATACCAATCAAATTACTTTTTTTTAATTTTAATGGAAACGAAAATGTTAATAAACATAAAAGCATCACTGGAAATCAAAAAAGAGATATTTTTATATTATCGAATGAAAAAACTCTTGAATTAGAAAATAGAAATCAAGTAGAAAAAGAATTCGCGGACCAAGCGGATCCCGAATCGGCTCTCTCAAACAAAGACAAAGATGTTGAACAAGATTCTAGGGGATCGTACATGAAAAAACAAAAACGTAGAAACAAAAAGCAATACAAGAATAACACAGAAGGGGAGCTTGAGTTATTACTAAAAAGGTATTTGCGTTTTCAATTGAGATGGGATTATTCTTTCAATCAAAGAATAATCAATAACATCAAAGTATATTGTCTCCTGCTTAGGCTGATAAATCCAACAGAAATTGCCATATCCGCTATTCAAAGGGAAGAAATGAGTCTGGATATTCTGATGGTACATAAGGATTTAACTCTTACAGAATTGATGAAAAGGGGAATATTTATTATCGAACCAGTTCGTCTGTCTGTAAAAACGGATGGACAGTTTCTTCTATATCAAATCATAGGTATTTCATTGGTTCCTAAGAGGAAACACCAAATTCATCAAAGATACCTAGAAAAAGGCGGGGTCTATGTTGATAAGAATAAGAAGAATTTTGATGAATCCATTGCACTACATGAAAAAATGAATGGAAATAGAGACAAAAATCATTATGATTTGCTTGTTCCTGAAAATATTTTATCCCCGAGACGTCGTAGAGAATTGAGAATTCTAATTTGTTTCAATTCTAGTAATAGAATTGGTATACATAGAAATACAGTATTTTGCAATGGAAATAAGGTAAAAAATTATGATTGCGATCAAGTTTTGAATAAAAGAAAAAATCTTGATAGAGATGAAAATAAACTAATTAAATTAAAGTTATTTCTTTGGCCCAATTATCGATTAGAAGATTTATCTTGTATGAATCGCTATTGGTTTGATACCAATAATGGTAGTCGTTTCAGTCTGGTAAGGATTCAGATGTATCCGAGATTGAAAATTCATTAATGGTACATTTTTTTTACTAGATTGCTGTACCATAGCGAGTATATGAACACAAAGAAATAAACACACCCATTATTTCATTCTGATAAAGGATACTAATTTACTGATGCATTGTATTATATTAATCATTAGATCTAGAAATGAATCAACAAAATCTTCTTCATTTTTAATTTTTAGGTCTAATTTTTTTGTGAGTGCATAAACATACCATGCTTTTGTATAGTATATCCTATCCGAATCCAATTTCAAAATTGGATTCATTATTATTGATTTCTAAAGTAAGTAATTTTATTTGACAAAGTTAAGAATTCTTAACGAAATTAAGAATGATTGTGTATATCAAATTAAAACGAGTGTAATTATTATTACTGATGAATAAATATATATGGATAAAAATATCGAAAAAAGAGAGAGAGGGGGCGTTTTATGGTAAAAAATTCATTCATCTCGTTTCTTTCGCAAGAAGAAAAAGAAAAAAAGAGGGGATCCGTTGAATTTCAAGTATTGAGTTTGACCACTAAAATAAGAAGACTTACTTCGCATTTGGAATTGCACCGAAAAGACTATTCCTCTCAAAGAGGTCTACGTAAAATTCTGGGAAAACGTCAAAGGCTGCTGTCTTATTTGTCAAAGAAAAATGGAGTACGTTATAAACACTTAATTAATCAGTTGGGTATTCGAGAATCAAAAACTCGTTAATTTTAAGAGTCATTTTGAATTATTTGATTTATTAGATCTTGAATTTTGATGAACCTTTTTTCGTTTTACGCAATTCGTAGAAAAATGAATCGAGGAAAAACTTATGAATATACCAGCTACAAGAAAGGATCTCATGGTAGTAAATATGGGACCCCAACACCCGTCAATGCACGGCGTTCTTCGACTCATCGTTACTCTGGACGGTGAAGATGTTATTGACTGTGAACCAATATTGGGTTATTTACACAGAGGGATGGAAAAAATTGCGGAAAACCGAACTATTATACAATATCTCCCTTATGTAACCCGTTGGGATTATTTAGCTACTATGTTCACAGAAGCAATAACTGTAAATGGGCCAGAACAGTTAGGAAATATTCAAGTACCTAAAAGAGCCAGTTATATCAGAGTAATTATGTTGGAATTGAGTCGTATAGCTTCTCATCTGTTATGGCTCGGCCCTTTTATGGCAGATATTGGTGCACAGACCCCTTTCTTCTATATTTTCAGAGAACGGGAATTAGTATATGATCTATTCGAAGCTGCTACGGGTATGAGAATGATGCATAATTATTTTCGTATCGGAGGAGTAGCGGCCGATCTACCTTATGGCTGGATAGATAAATGTTTGGATTTCTGCGATTATTTTTTAACAGGAGTTACTGAATATGAAAAACTTATTACAAGAAATCCGATTTTTTTAGAACGAGTTGAGGGCGTAGGTATTATTGGGAGAGACCAAGTAATTAATTGGGGTTTATCAGGACCCATGTTGCGGGCGTCCGGAATACAATGGGATCTTCGTAAAGTTAATCATTATGAGTGTTATGACGAATTTGATTGGGAAGTCCAATGGCAAAAAGAGGGGGATTCATTAGCCCGTTATTTAGTCCGAATTGGCGAAATGACAGAATCCATAAAAATTATTCAACAGGCTCTGGAAGGAATTCCGGGAGGGCCCTATGAGAATTTAGAAATACGATACTTTGATAGAGAAAGGTATCCAGAATGGCATGATTTTGAATATCGATTCATTAGTAAAAAACCTTCTCCTACTTTTGAATTGCCGAAACAAGAACTTTATGTGCGAGTCGAAGCCCCCAAGGGAGAATTGGGAATTTTTCTGATAGGGGATCAGAGTGGTTTTCCTTGGAGATGGAAAATTCGCCCACCTGGTTTTATCAATTTGCAAATTCTTCCTCAGTTAGTTAAAAGAATGAAATTGGCTGATATTATGACAATACTAGGTAGCATAGATATCATTATGGGAGAAGTCGATCGTTGAAATGATAATTGATATAACGGAAGTACAAGATATCAATTCTTTTTACAGAGTGGAATCCTTCAAAGGGGTCTATGGAATTCTATGGGTGCTTGTCCCTATTTTGACTCTTGTATTAGGAATCACAATAGGCGTACTAGTCATTGTATGGTTAGAAAGAGAAATATCCGCAGGGCTACAACAACGTATTGGACCCGAATACGCCGGTCCTTTAGGCGTTCTTCAAGCTCTAGCAGATGGGACAAAACTACTTTTCAAAGAAAATATTCTTCCATCTAGAGGAGATACTCGTTTATTTAGTATAGGACCATCCATAGCAGTTATATCAATTCTACTAAGTTATTCAGTAATTCCTTTTGACTATCACCTTGTTTTATCCGATCTCAATATAGGGGTTTTTTTATGGATTTCCGTTTCAAGTATTGCTCCCATTGGACTTCTTATGTCAGGATATGGTTCAAATAATAAATATTCCTTTTTAGGTGGTCTACGAGCTGCTGCTCAATCGATTAATTATGAAATACCATTAACTCTATGTGTATTAGCAATATCTCTACGTGCGATTCGTTGAAACATAAACTTTTCCCTATTTCTTTCTTTAGAGTCTTTATAGAAAAAGAGGTGGAATGAATTGAATAGATATCTTCATTTTTCATTCATTATTCGGATTAATGAATGAAATTAGATAGTTATATGAGTGAAAGAAAACAGCTAACAGGTATATAATATATATATATTCGCAGTCAAATTCTTGAGTCTCGTCTTCGATGTATAAGAAGAATTAAAGAGTTGAGCGTAAATAAACAGAAGAAGAACCCGTTTACCCCAAGATTGGTTGATTAGTCATGTCATCCTAGTTTGAAGCGGGTTCAAAAGACCCACCGTATTAAGTTTTCACTAGTGTTTGTATGTATTACCATAAAGCGGGGGTTTAGCAAAAATGAGTGGATGGTTAGAAACGCCAAATTACGCAAAGGATTGGTAATAGAGATTATGTGATTTATCCCCAAGGACATTTATACATAATATAAAAAGAATACTAATAGGGGCTTTAAGTTAGTAGAAATGATCAGGCCGTACTCCCCAAGATTCCTATCCAGAGTATACTTCAATCCACCGATTAAATAAACGACTATCGAAACGAAAAAATCCTTTATTTTGTAAGCTCCCCCTTTTTCTTGGACCCCCCCTTTTTTTTTCCAGAAAAGAAAGAAGAATAGGAACGAAAATAAAAAATAGAAAGAATACAATTCAATAAAAAAAAATAGATCTTTTTTTTTTTTTTCATAATTGAAAACGACGGGTTATTTATATTTCTACAAGCAGTATTTTATTAAAGACTTAAAGTTATTACTCACAAAATAATTCTTTTTGAATTAAATAAAGGATAAGATCAATTCAGACGTAGTCTTTTTTATTTATTATATAACCAACAGAATTAAAGTGGTCTAATTCAGGGCCGTTTACTCGATTTTGAACCTATCTATCCTATCTATCCTATCTATCCTATAAATCAAGATAAATAATACAGACTCGGCCCTTAGATTTCTTTATGGCCCTAAAGGAGCCGTATGAGATGAAAATCTCATGTACGGTTCTGTAATAGAGATGATAACAGTGATGTTATCATCGACTATGATTATCTAATAGTTTAAGTACAGTTGATATAGTTGAGGCTCAATCAAAATATGGTTTTTGGGGTTGGAATTTGTGGCGTCAACCTATAGGGTTTATCGTTTTTCTAATTTCTTCCCTAGCAGAATGTGAGAGATTACCTTTTGATTTACCGGAAGCAGAAGAAGAATTAGTAGCAGGTTATCAAACCGAATATTCGGGTATCAAATTTGGTTTATTTTATGTTGCTTCCTATCTAAACCTATTAGTTTCTTCATTATTTGTAACAGTTCTTTACTTGGGCGGTTGGAATATCTCTATCTCTAGTCCGTACATACTCGTTGGTGAGCTTTTTGAAATAAATAAAGCACGCGAGGTCTTTGGAACGACAATTGGTATCTTTATTACATTAGTCAAAACTTATTTGTTCTTGTTCATTCCTATCACAATAAGATGGACTTTACCGAGGCTAAGAATGGACCAACTATTAAATTTGGGATGGAAATTTCTTTTACCTATTTCTCTCGGTAATCTATTATTAACAACTTCTTTCCAACTTCTTTCGCTGTAAAGGAATACTATATTCTATACCTACGGCTTGTCTCAAACAAGAGAAAGAAACAAACATAACAATTTTCATAGATATTTACGATATGTTCCCTATGGTAACCAGGGTCATGAATTATGGTCAACAAACAGTACGAGCTGCAAGGTATATTGGTCAAAGTTTCATGATTACCTTATCCCATGCAAACCGTTTACCTGTAACTATTCAATATCCTTATGAAAAATTAATCACATCAGAACGTTTCCGCGGTCGAATACATTTTGAGTTTGATAAATGCATTGCTTGTGAAGTATGTGTTCGTGTATGCCCTATAGATCTACCTGTTGTTGATTGGGACTTGGAAACGAATATTCGAAAGAAACGGTTGCTTAATTACAGTATTGATTTCGGAATCTGTATATTTTGTGGTAACTGTGTTGAGTATTGTCCAACAAATTGTTTATCAATGACTGAAGAATATGAGCTTTCCACTTATGATCGTCACGAATTGAATTATAATCAAATTGCCTTGGGTCGTTTACCGATGTCAGTAATTGACGATTATACAATTCGAACAATTTTAAATTCACCTAAAATAAAAAAATAAGTAAATCCTTTGATTAAAGATAAAGAGTAATTTCCAATTAGAATTAGTAAGGGTCAGTGTTTTGTTTTGATAGAAAGGAGTGCGCTTTCTTTCTTTTATTTTGTTTAGTCACTAACTCTAAATTCCAACTATTGAGTTATTTGGTCGTGCTTCAATTTGTATAGAAAATCTATGACTATATCTCTAATTATTTCGAAATATAAATATCTAGTCTAGAACTACTCTTTAAGATCAAAAATGATATTAGTCCAATAGCTGTACCTACATCAATTCACATTCCTTAGAATTTCATTCAATTAAAAACCTTTTCATAAAAAAAAAATTCCTGGTGGGGTCAATAAGGTCATGAAAAAAATTTCGATTTATTTATCTCTTTACATATAATGGATTTGCCTGGACCGATACATGATTTTCTTTTAGTCTTTTTTGGATCAGGTCTTATATTCGGAGGTATAGGAGTAGTATTACTTACCAATCCAATTTTTTCTGCCTTTTCATTGGGACTGGTTCTTGTTTGTATATCCTTATTCTATATTCTATCCAATTCCCATTTTGTAGCTGCCGCACAGCTCCTTATTTACGTGGGAGCTATAAATGTTTTAATCATATTTGCTGTGATGTTTATGAATGGTTCAGAATATTACAAAGATTTTAATCTTTGGACCGTTGGGAATGGGGTTACTTTGCTGGTTTGTACAATTATTTTTGGTTCACTAATGGCTACTATTCCAGATACGTCATGGTACGGTATTATTTGGACTACCAGATCAAACCAGATTATAGAGCAAGATTTGATAAGTAACAGTCAACAAATTGGAATTCATTTATCAACAGATTTTTTTCTTCCATTTGAACTCATTTCAATAATTCTTTTAGCTGCTTTAATAGGCGCAATTGTTGTGGCTCGTCAATAATAAATCTTTCGAACTAATAAGAAAAATAAAAATAAAACTTTGTTCTATGTTATCACATCCATTTTATTTGAAGCTTTTTTTTTCTGTCTAAAATAGAAATTCTTTTATTTGATCTATTACCAATAGATTCCCTTGTTCCGTACTTTTTATATTCTAGTCAATTGAACCCATCAAATTGTTTTTCATCTTGAAATGAATCTAAATTAATAAGGAGTTGGTCAATGATGCTCGAACATGTACTTGTTGTGAGTGCCTATTTATTTTCTATCGGTATCTATGGATTGGTCACAAGTCGAAATATGGTTAGAGCCCTTATGTGTCTTGAACTTATACTTAATGCAGTTAATATAAATTTTGTAACATTTTCTGATTTTTTTGATAGTCGTCAATTAAAAGGAAATATTTTTTCAATTTTTGTTATAGCTATTGCAGCCGCTGAAGCAGCTATTGGACCGGCTATTGTTTCCTCAATTTATCGTAACCGAAAATCAACTCGTATCAATCAATCGAATTTGTTGAATAAGTAGTATTAATCATAGAAATTATAATATTTCTCAAGTCGAATTCTATTTATTATACTGGATGATACATAACGTATTGATCGTGTTTACAAAAAATGTAAGAAATCAAAGCATCTTGGCCCTCCCGCATGAATCGATACGGAAGTAGATTGATTCGAAAATTCTGGTAAATCATTGATTCATCTGGTGTCTAATGTATAATTCATTTACAAGTTTACTAGATCGAAAATTTATGATGTTAAAAAATGGATATATCCAATGTCACATTCAGTAAAGATTTATGATACATGTATAGGGTGTACTCAATGTGTCAGAGCCTGTCCCACAGATGTATTAGAAATGATACCTTGGGACGGATGTAAAGCTAAGCAAATTGCTTCTGCTCCAAGAACGGAGGACTGTGTTGGTTGTAAGAGATGTGAATCCGCCTGTCCAACGGATTTCTTGAGCGTTCGAGTTTATTTATGGCATGAAACAACTCGAAGCATGGGCCTCGCTTATTGATACGTTTCAAAACCCCCACCTGAATACATTTAATTTTTTTTACCGACAAAAATCGCCGTGCTCGAAAACAAAAAACGTAATTTAATATCTTTTTTTTTTTTGTTTTCGAGCACGGATTTTTCTGGTCCAAGTGTATCTTGTTTTTACTACGAATCTTTTTCCTTGGTTAACAATAGTTGTAGTTTTGCCAATATTTGGGGGTTCCTTAATTTTCTTTCTCCCTCATAGAGGAAATAAGGTAATTCGATTGTATACTATATTTCTATGCATAATAGAACTCCTTATAACAACTTATGCATTCTATTATTATTTCCAATTGGATGATCCATTAATGCAACTGACGGAGGATTATAAATGGATTCATTTTTTTGATTTTTACTGGAGATTGGGAATAGATGGACTTTCTATAGGCCCTATTTTGCTCACAGGATTTATAACCACTTTAGCTACTTTAGCGGCTTGGCCGGTTACTCGAGATTCCCGATTATTCCATTTCCTGATGTTAGCAATGTATAGCGGTCAAATAGGATCATTTTCTTCTCGAGACCTTTTACTTTTTTTCATCATGTGGGAATTTGAATTAATTCCCGTTTATCTACTTATATCCGTGTGGGGGGGAAAACAACGCTTGTATTCAGCTACAAAGTTTATTTTGTACACTGCGGGAAGCTCCGTTTTTTTATTAATAGGAGTTCTGGGTATCGGTTTATATGCTTCCAATGAACCAACATTCAATTTTGAAACATCGGCTAATCAATCCTATCCAGTAGCACTGGAAATAATATTCTATATTGGGTTTCTTATTGCTTTTGCTGTCAAATCACCGATTATACCTTTCCATACATGGTTACCAGACACCCATGGAGAGGCACATTACAGTACTTGTATGCTTCTAGCCGGAATCTTATTAAAAATGGGGGCGTATGGGTTGGTTCGGATCAATATGGAATTCTTGCCCCGCGCTCATTCTATATTTGCTCCCTGGTTGATGATAGTAGGCACAATTCAAATAATCTATGCAGCTTCAGCATCTCCTGGTCAACGTAATTTAAAAAAAAGAATAGCCTATTCCTCCGTATCTCATATGGGTTTCATAATTATAGGAATTGGCTCTCTAAGTGATATGGGCCTCAATGGAGTCATTTTGCAAATAATCTCTCATGGATTTATTGGCGCTGCACTTTTTTTCTTGGCGGGAACGAGTTATGATAGAATACGTCTTGTTTATCTCGATGAAATGGGCGGACTGGCGATCCCGGTTCCAAAAATATTCACGACTTTCAGTATCTTATCGATGGCTTCCCTTGCATTACCGGGGATGAGTGGTTTTGTTGCGGAATTAATAGTATTTTTTGGAATAATTCCCAACCAAAATCTATTTTTAATAACAAAAATACTAATTACATTTGTAATGGCAGTTGGAATGATATTAACTCCTATTTATTCATTATCTATGTTACGCCAAATGTTCTATGGATACAGGTTTTTTAATGCCCCAAACTCTTCTTTTTTTGATTCTGGACCGCGAGAGTTATTTATTTCGATCTCTATTTTTTTACCTGTAATAGGTATTGGTCTTTATCCGGATTTCGTTTTCTCACTATCAGTTGACAAGGTCGAAACTATTATATCTAATTATTTTATAAAATAAAACATTTTACCGAATAAAATAAAAAATCAAAGAGCAATCCTATACTATAACTAGAATAGGATGCTTAAAAAAACTTCGTTGTACAATTAAAAAACTAAAAAGAAATCTTTTTTCTTCTCTAAAATTGAACTTTAATTTAAGTTACAAATAAAAAAATGAATTAGACTTTTGATTTTAACCAGATATGTATGTTTGGCCTTTGTTTGTAAGAACCTTTTGAATCAAAGTAGTGATTCAAAAGGTTCGTGATGGCTTACACGACGTTTTCTTATATATATGCTGTCCCATGTTTGTTTGTATTTATCAGGTCCTTTCTTCAATTCGATGTTAGTGTAAATGCACCATAACTATGTAGCCCTATTCCTAATAGATTGACCCCAAAATAGCATATCCAAATTATAAGAAATCCCATGGAGGCTACAATTGCAGAATTTACACCTTCCAAATTTTTATTTGTTCGAATATGTAAATAAATCGCGAATACGGTCCAAGTAATAAATGCCCAAGTTTCCTTCGGATCCCAATTCCAATATGAGCCCCATGCCTCATTTGCCCATACTGCTCCCGAAAGAATACCTATGGTTAAAAAGATAAACCCTAGACTAATAATACGATAACTCCAATGATCCAATTGTTGAATAAATTGAGACATATAATAATTCTTGGAAGAAATAAAGGAAGTGTTCCATAAAACGTTGTTTTTTTCGTTAATGTATTGGATCTCACCAAAGGAAAATGACTCATTATTGCTTTTCTCAAAATTTCTTATTACTTTTCGAAATGTAATGACTATAAGTGCTACTGATAATAATGATCCACATAAAAGAGCTGCATAGCCCAATACCATCATACTTACGTGCATCATTAACCAATGAGATTGGAGAGCGGGTACTAATATTACGGATTGGTGCATTTCGGTTAAAAAACCAGAAGTAGCAAATCCTTGGGTAAAAATAACAATTGGCGCGGTTATTGCGTTTAAATGGTTTTTATTTTTTTTGAAATATGGAACCATATGAATAATGGACAAACTCCATGAAAGAAAAATGAATGATTCGTATAAATCACTTAATGGTAAATGCTTCGAATAAATCCAACGAGTAACTAATAATCCTGTTATACAGATAAAAGTGGTTATTATGCCCTTTTCCGACGAATCATATAGTCCTACGATTTCATTAACTAATAAGATTATCAAACGAATTGTAATTACAATTGAAACGACCGAAAGGGATATATGAGTTAATATATGCTCTAAAATTGAAAATATCATAAAAATTAGAAAGGGATCTCACAATTATAGGAATAGAAATCGGGAATTGAATTCATTATAGGACTTACTCTTTGATAAGATGCCATGCCGCCACTCGGACTCGAACCGAGATGCTCTAGCACTGCTTCCTAAGAGCAGCGTGTCTACCGATTTCACCATAGCGGCTTGTTCGAACTCATAATAACCTATTTTTATTCAATCGTCCAGGTTGAAGTACTCAATCATGCACGATTTTTGAGTTTTATAGGAAACATGGAAATTGATGAATAAAAACTAGTTTAAAAAATAGCGATTTGAACATATTTTCAATAATAATCCTTATTTTTTATTATATTCCATTTTTCAACATTTTATTTCTTAGTTATAGTGTCAATTTTATTTAACTTAACATAAACACTAGAGTTACGCTAATTTATACTCTTCTAAAATGGAACTCTTGTAACTAGATAGTTTTAAAATAGTTTTTAACCTAATTCAATCTTCTTTTTTCATTTTTTGTTTTTAACAATTCATTTTTTGTCTCATTTATCTTATTTTAGTTTAGTTTATGAATCTAAAATACAAAATTTGTTACTGAAAAAAAAAAAAAGAAAAAATCGGATTTTTATCGATCACAATTTCATGAATACATACACTAAAAATTTACATAACCTTGTATTACTACTTCGAGTTTTCGCTTTGGAAAGTATTTGTGTTAGTATAGTATTTCGCAAACTAATTCAATTAGGTTAGGTATTGTGTGTATCATAGAATAAAAAAGTTTTTATTTCTATCGTAATTGCACCGTATTATAGATATAGTGATAATGATTTATCAAAATGATTGAGTGTTCAGAAAATTACAAAACAAGTTTTAAACTTAATAAATGAGTTTCGATGACTCATTAATTTTGATTAAAGATCTTATTTATATCTGCTCTTATCTTATATAAAAATCTTATATAAGAAATAGTATAATACAAATATCCAAAAAGACAAAACTTTATATCTTAGTATTATGTTGATGGGGAAAATATGCATCCCCATCTCTAAAATAATCAAACATACTAAAAAGACAGTTGAAACTTTAATATCTTATATTTATTCTTTCTTTTTCAAACAAAAAAATATAATTTTTCAAATTCAGTAGACAAAAGACTTCTTATTTTACATACAATAATAGCAAAACGAATTGAATATTGATCCATTCAAAACATTAAGGAATGGGAATGATTACTTTTTTCTTTTTAATGATTTATTCTAAAAAATTAGAAACGAACCGAAAAATGAAACTTAAGGTAGACTTTTTACTTTTTTTAGAGTCAGATATAGATTCAAATTATTCCAACGTTTGCTTATTTATTTCTTGTCGTACAAAAAATTTTTTGAATTCCCTGTAGAAAGAGATTTCGCTAACGAAAAAGCTTTCAATGCTACCCAATACCCCTCTCTTTTCCAAATATTTTTACGAATTCGTTTTTTTGATATAGAAGTGCGCTTTTTTGGAACTGCCATTAAAAAATTAGAATAGGTTATTCATTTCTATAGTTGAATGTGAAAGACATCTATTGTTAAAAACCAATTGTTCTTTACTATTAATTCTCTATTTGTTGTCTAAATTAGACTCTCTTCAAAAAAATTTCAAATCAATAAGTTCGAATTGATCAAATGATATGACCAAGTTACTATTGCAAAATAAATACTTATTTTTTTTAAGTAAGATTTTTTATGAAACTACAAAAGATTTCAATTACTATTACTTAATTACAATTTACGTAGTACAATGTTTTAATCTATAGAGCGAGTAAGGACAAATAATTACACCAAAAGGGGTATTTTTATATGATTGATAAAAGACAGACACAGCCCACAACTTAACCCAATAAAGTAAGAACTTTGGATTTTAGTTCGTTTCTATTCAGAATCATTAACCAATGCAGTTTTGAATTGAGTGAAGTAATTACTAAAATGTAAACTGACTTTTTTTCCTTTCTCTAAAAAAAATGATATATACTTTAGATATATACTTTAATAGATTAACTACTAGTCTCATTTTAATTTGGAAATTTGAATTAGGTGCACTCTTTTGTCGAGCTTCTCCAATTTAACTAACCTAACCAATTAATAGAAAAAATGAGGCAAGTTTTTTTGTTAAATTCAATTATAATTATAAGATTGGTTTCTTAAACTTTTTGATTATTTTATTACATGTATAACTATAGCATGACCAAAATAAACAACATAAAGGTACAATCACTTTTGTTTATATATCTATATAATATATATATTTTCACCTTTTTTGAAGTATTTGAAAAAGATTTAGAATAATTAAGATTATAAAAGATTCTAAAATTCTATTTTAGTTTTACATATCTTCATTTTTTTATTAACATTAACTGACTCCTTTCAAACAAAAAAAATAAGAGCTGGCGAATCCGAAACAGTTAATTAAGAATAAAAAAAGATTTTTATTTATTTTTATGGAATATACATATCAATATTCATGGTTCATACCTTTCATTCCAGTTCTAATTCCTATGTTAATAGGAGTGGGACTTCTCCTTTTTCCGACGGCAACAATAAATCTTCGCCGCATGTGGGCTTTTCCTAGTGTTTTATTGTTAAGTATAGTTATGATTTTTTCAGCCAATCTTTCTATTCAGCAAATAAATAACAGTTATATCTATCAATATGTATGGTCTTGGACCATCAATAATGACTTTTCGTTAGAGTTTGGCCACTTGATTGATCCACTTACTTCTATTATGTCAATCTTAATTACTACTGTTGGAATTCTGGTTCTTATTTATAGCGACAATTATATGTCTCATGATCAAGGATATTTAAGATTTTTTGCTTATATGAGTTTTTTCAATACTTCAATGCTGGGATTAGTTACTAGTTCTAATTTGATACAAATTTATATTTTTTGGGAATTAGTTGGAGTGTGCTCTTATCTATTAATAGGTTTTTGGTTCACACGACCTAGCGTTGCGAATGCTTGTCAAAAAGCGTTTGTAACTAATCGTGTAGGAGATTTTGGTTTATTATTAGGAATTTTAGGTCTTTATTGGATAACGGGCAGTTTCGAATTTCGAGATTTGTTTGAAATAGTCAATAACTTAATTTATAATAATGAAGTTAATTTTTTCTTTGTTACTTTGTGTGCACTTTTCTTATTTTCTGGCGCAATTGCCAAATCCGCCCAATTTCCCCTTCATGTATGGTTACCTGATGCTATGGAAGGACCTACTCCTATTTCAGCTCTTATACATGCTGCT